AACAATACAATTATTATATATGAATTCCCTTTTTGTCGAACAAAGCAATCAGACATATTGATCTTATATTATTTTTTTGTTTTATATCATAGGAATAAATCCGTATTTTTATGTTTTATCGTGTTTCAATTACAAGTACTTTTTTTGTCAAATAAATCATTTTTATTCCATATTCATGGGAATAAAAAGAGCCCGACTAGATACTTGCCGGGCTCTTTAGCTGTAAAAAAATTAGCTGTAAAAAAAGAAAAAAAAAAGAAATTTTAAAAATAAAAAAAGAAAAAAAAAAGAATATATAATATAAATATATAATAATGAATGAATAGAAATTAAATAGAAAAAAAGAGACTTCTCTCTTTTTTTTTTTTCAAGCTTCTTCTTGTTTATGTGATATAACATAAACAAAGTAATTCTATTTTTTTCAATTGGGGAGAGATGGCTGAGTGGACTAAAGCGTCGGATTGCTAATCCGTTGTACAAATTTTTGTACCGAGGGTTCGAATCCCTCTCTTTCCGTTTCCGTTGCTGATTTGGTATTTTTTTCTTTTGAACTCTTTGGTTGTTTGATTTTTTATTTATATTTATATAGTTAAAGATATAAAATAGATAAAATCCTAAAAATATTAGAAAATCAAATACAAGCAAAAAAAAACACAAAATACATTTTTTTTATTCTTCACGTCCCGGATTACGTCCTGGATCGTTAGATAGGAATCCGAATATGAAAAGAGAAACGAAGAATATCACTACCGTGTAAACAAATAGTTTTAGAGTAAGCATTATAAAATCTCCAAGATAATTAAAAAAACGACAAAGAAAGAGAATAGATTCTCTTATATTAAAGATTTTCTTCCTTTTAATACTAAGTTTCTAAAAAATGAATAGATTTTTAGGTATATATGAGTTTTGGAAATGGACTTGGTTTGTAATAAGAATCGAGCTTTTTATTACTATTACAATAATTACTATTACAAAAAATCCTCTTTCATATCTGCAATATAGGTATTATGTTGGTGATGGGCTCAAATCTAATAATAGAATTCGGATTTTTCAATTGAAAAACATAGATGAGGATATGATCCGTATTTTTTTCGTATATACCCAAAAATTTCAATATTGGAATCGAGAATTCACACTGTAAAACTTATCTGATCTTTTAAATTATTAAAATGTTCGCATTTTCGTTTTCTAAAAAATTCTGAATTTTTTTAAGACATTACTCAAATTAAAGATCTCATCGAAAACTTACAGCAGCTTGCCAAACAAAAGCTAAGAGAAAAAAGAGTAAAGGTATTATTGGCATAATATCTACAATTGGATTCAAGAAAGCGTAGGCTTCGGGCAATTTTGCCGAGAAAAAACTACTTGAATAAAGGACGGAGTGAATACAAATACAGACAAAACTAAAGATATTAAGCATAATAAACATTTTGTTCTTTAAGAAAATATAAATTATTTTTGCTTTTTTGAATTAGAATTTGATTTATTATTGTATTTTTTTATTATATATATTAAAAAATAAAAAAATACAATAATAAATCAAATAAATTAATATTATATGAATAAAACTAAAAAAAAAATGAATCAAATAAGATAAAACCTGTCAAAATCCTTCTTTGATTTGAACTTATCTAGTTCACAAAATCTTTTATTCTGAAATAGAAGAAATCATACTTCTATACAATATCTTAATTGAATTCTATGTAATGATCAATAAATTTAGTTTTATGCTATGTATATATATACATACGCATATAAAAATCCTAGCAACCATTTTTTCTATAGAAATTTAGGAACTGGTGGAATTGACGAACAATCAATATCAATAATAGTGTTTATTAGTGTCAAATCGAAAATGGGGCGTGGCCAAGTGGTAAGGCAACGGGTTTTGGTCCCGCTATTCGGAGGTTCGAATCCTTCCGTCCCAGAGTATATGCATTCCTGATGTATATTAATGTGTATCATATTTGAATACAAATTTTATATCAAAATCGTTTCTAATCTAAATTGACTTACTTTCGAAGATGTAGATTTAAAAACAAGTCGATTTTTTAATGGAATCATTGTAGATTAACGAATTATATATATATAATAATAATTTTTTCATATTTATTTTCTAATATTTTTTTGAAAAAAATCCCATTTTTTCTACTTTACAAATTTTTAATACAATATTGAGTTAATTTCCATTTTTTTACGTCTTTACTTTCATTTTCATTATTATCATATAGAATAAAAACCCAGACGTAAAAAGGAAAAATTATTATATATCGATTGAATCAATGACTATTCACGATTCCATAATGGAATCAATTACATACTGGATTCAAGCTAAAGGAATGTTATGGTAAAACTTCGTTTAAAACGATGTGGTAAAAAGCAACGTGCGACTTGAAAGACATGATTAGATTAGCTGTGGATTCTTACATCCGCCATTTTCCTAGTATATAGAAATCAATATGCTCTTGGCTCGACATCATTTGTTCTGTTCCACTAGAACTTCTTATTTTGGGGACAGGAAAGGGGGTTGATGATGTAAATAGTACATGATGGAGCTCGAGTTTATTCATTTCTCAGGGGCAAGTATCTAAGGTTAGTGAAAATTAATAAGTTAGAACAACTTCGTAAGTATTTTTTTGATAGAAAAATCGAAAGGATCCAATTTGAACAAGGTTAAAAAAAATTGTTGGAATTAGTCAAACTATTTCGATAAAAAGTGTATCCGCGGGAATTAACCCTCTATTTGTTTGTATCATTCTTTCAGAGAAAGAAAAAAATGGTATGTTGCTGCCATTTTTTTGAAAAGATTTAAGATTTCCGAAGTAATGTCTAAACCCAATGATTCAAAGAAAATCGAAAAGATCATGGAACAAGTAAATACCATTTTCAAATTGTCTCATTAATTCTATTAGAAATTCGAATTCGAAAAAAATTCAAAAAAAATAGATTATAAAGACGGTCAACAAAAGGGGGTAGAGACCACTCAATAAATGAAATAGCTAAGGGGTTTATTTTCTTTTAGTTATTTAAGAATTATCCAATTTGAGTTATGGGGTTACAAATATGAGGAGTTTTTTTTCAGAAAGAAAATATGAAAAAAACACTTAAGTCATAGTTTCATTGATTTTATAATTTTATGGATTCATTTGACATTTCATTTTTATACATACATATAATTTGAAATTTTCCCGAGCCGTACGAGGATAAAACTTCTTATACGTTTCTAGGGGGGGGTCCATTATTCATCTATATCTATCCCAATGAGCCGTTTATCGAATCGTTGCAATCGATGTTCGATCCCGAAGAGAGGGAAGAGATCTTAGGAAAGTAGGTTTTTATGATCCAATAAAGAATCAAACCTATTTAAATATTCCTGTTATTCTACATTTCCTTGAACAAGGTGCTCAACCTACAGGAACTGTTCAGGATATTTCAAAAAAGGCAGGTGTTTTTATGGAACTTAACTCGGATCAACAAATGAAATTCAATTAATAAAATAAAAAAGGGGGGTGCAGATGACTTCTATATAGATTTATAAAACTCTTTTTTATTTTATCCCCCCCTACTCTCTTGTTATCTTCATACCTAATTTTTTATTTCTTTTTGTTTATATAGAATGTTATTTTTTATAGCCAAAAAAATAAATGAAATTTTCATCTATTTTCAAAACAAAATGAAAAAATGTATAAAGATAAAAGATAGAATATAGGAAAAAGCAAATGAATAATAACTAAATGAAGTAATTCGACTTATAAATACATTATCCCTGAAGTGATATTTTTTCATTATTTTTTTTTATTATTGAATTTGATTATCATTTATTCTTAATATCTACTCGCTCTTTATTATTATTATCAGTTACTAATCCTAGTTATCGGATTTATAGACTTTTTTTATTTTTGATAAGAAATACATAAGATAGAATATAATATTAAAAATAGAATATTTCTTTTATTTTTCATCCAATGACTATTCATCTATTCTATTTTTATGTAAATAGAGGAAAAAACTCTATGGAAAAATGGTGGTTCAATTCTATGTTGTTTAATAGGAAGTTAGAATACAGGTGTGAATTAAATAAATCAATGGATAGTCTCGGTCCTATTGAAAGTACCGGTGTAAGTGAAGAAGATCCAAAAATTTTAACCGATATGAATAAAAAAATTCATAGTTGGAATCATAATTCTAGTTACAGTTATTTTGATTATTTCGTAGGTGTCAGAAACATCCAGAATTTAATATCTGATAAAACTTTTTTAGTTAGAGATAATAATAGGAATAGTTATTCCATATATTTAGATATTGAAAATCAAACTTTGGAGATTGATAATGATCAGCCTTTCTTAAGTGAACAGGAAAGTTTTTTTTCTAGCTATATGAATAATGTTTCTAAGAGTGATAACAATCATTACATGGATGATACTAAATATAATTTGAATAATAACATTAATAGTTGCATTGATAGTTATCTTTATTATCAAATCTGTATTGAGAGTTTCATTTTAGGTGATAGTGACAAATACAATGAGAGTTCTTTTTATAGTTACATTTTTGATAAGGGCAGAAATTCTAGTGAAAGCAAGAATTTGAGTTCTAGTATAATAACTAGCCCGAATGATACAAATGATCATAATTCTACTTTTGGAGAAAGTTCTAATAATTCCGATGAAATTGAAAAATATAAGCATTTATGGCTTGAATGTGAAAATTGTTATGGGTTAAATTATAAAAAATTTTTTAAATCAAAAATGAATATTTGTGAACACTGTGGACATCATTTGAAAATGAGCAGTTCCGATAGAATCGAACTTTTGATTGATCCAGGTACTTGGAATCCTATGGATGAAGACATGATTTCTCTGGATCCCATTGAATTTCATTCAGAAGAAGAACCTTATAAAGATCGTATTGATTCTTATCAAAGAAAAACAGGATTAACTGAGGCTGTTCAAACAGGTACGGGTCAACTAAATGGTATTCCTGTAGCAATTGGAATTATGGATTTTCAGTTTATGGGGGGTAGTATGGGATCCACAGTAGGTGAGAAAATCACCCGTTTGGTAGAATATGCTACCAATCAACTTTTACCTCTTATTCTGGTATGTGCGTCTGGAGGAGCACGTATGCAAGAAGGAAGTTTGAGCTTGATGCAAATGGCTAAAATCTCTTCTGCTTTATACGATTATCAAACAAATAAAAAGTTATTTTATGTATCAATCCTTACATCTCCTACTACAGGTGGGGTAACAGCTAGTTTTGGCATGTTGGGGGATATCATTATTGCTGAACCAAATGCTTATATTGCATTTGCGGGTAAAAGAGTAATTGAACAAACATTGAATAAGGCAGTACCCGAAGGTTCGCAAGCGGCTGAATATTTATTTCAAAAAGGCTTATTTGATTCAATCGTACCGCGTAATTTTTTAAAGGAAGTTCTGAGTGAGTTATTTCAATTCCATAATTTCTTTCCTTTGACTAAAAATCAAAAATGAAAAAATACTAAGAATAAGAAAAGTCAAAGGGTTTATTATCATATATATGGATATGTTTGTTTCTTTTCGAATATAGAAGGTTAAATCAATTAATATATTTTGTTCTACATATAGAGTCTACATATATATTTAATTATATACATTGACTTAGCTATAATCACTAGAATTCCTATATACTTATACTAAGTATATAGGAATTCTAGTGATTATATACTATCCAAATACAAAATAAATAAAAAATATAAAATAATAATAATATATAAAATAATAATAATAATATATGTATATATAAGGTACAAATTGTAAATAGAGGTACCCATTTTATGATAAACTTTCCTTCCATTTTGGTTCCTTTAGTGGGTCTTGTATTTCCGGCAATTGCAATGGCTTCTTTATTTCTCCATATTCAAAAAAACAAGATTTTTTAGATACGGTCAGTAGGGACAAATCTCATATATTTTTTTCGATCTGGAAACAATTCGATGAATTCATCTCAAAAGTTTACATTAAAATAGTGCAAAGTTAATTTAATATTTTTTATTTAAATAGTTTTTTATTTAAATTTAAATAGAATAAAAGAAATTGATTATATTATAATTATAAATAGGATAAAAGAAATTGATTATCATTTTGCGATTAGAACATATACTGGTATATCTTATAACGGGGTCTCGAAAACTAAGCAATTACTTTTGGGCCTTTATCATTTTATTAGGCTCATTAGGATTGTTATCGGTCGCTGTTTTCAGTTATCTTGGTATGGATTTTTTCTTTTTGTCCGAGGAAATTAGTGATTTTCCACTTATTCTGGACTTTCTTTATTTTCCATTTATTCCACAAGGGGCCACGATGTGTTTCTATGGAATCGCAGGTTTGTTTATTAGTCTTTATTTGTGGTGCATTATTTTGTGGGATGTAGGTGGTGGTTATGATATCTTCGATAAAAAAGAGAAAAAAGTATGTTTTTTTCGTTGGGGATTTCCCGGAAAAAATCGTCGTATTATTCTCGAAATACCTCTGGAAGAGATCCAATCCATCAGAATATTACCAACAGTTCAAAAAGGGGGTATTTTAAATCGTACCCTTACTTATGATATCATTTATATGGAAACCATAGAACAGGGATTTATTCCCTTGACTCGCATTGAAGATGATTTGATTCCACCACAAATTGCACATAAAGCTAGCGAAGTATCTAGATTGTTGGGTGTACCTCTTTTGTACTGACAAGAATTGGAATTCACTAGAAATTGTACAAAAAGTTTCAGAATTGTCCTATTTATTTACCGATTGAAATATTTTGAAAAAAAAAAGAAACTTTTTTTTTTTCAAAATATTTCAATTTTTATAGATAAAGCATTATTTGGTTTCCAAATTCGACTATTATATTCATAACCGGAAGTGCTCTTTCGTGTATTCATAAAAAGAAATATTTTTTTCTTCATTTGAATTGACAGTGAATTCTTTCGATTTCTTATTCGATTTACGTATTCTTTCTAAATTAAACAATGCAAGGACTAACTCTCGAATTGCAACTAAAAAAATGAGAGAATATAATATAGATTTTTATATATAAGCTCTATGACTTGTAATAGACTTATTCTTGATAGAAAGATTATTATCATATAGAGTTGAGGAATGAGATGAAATTGAGTTCATTAAAGAGGAAAAATGAAAAAAAAGAAAACATTTATTCCCCTTCTATATCTTACATCTATAGTCTTTTTGCCCTGGTGTATTTCTTTCACATTTAAGAAAAGTCTGAAATCTTGGTTTATTAATTGGTGGAATATTAGGCAATCCGAAATTTTCTTGAATGATAGTCAAGAAAAGAATATTCTAAAAAAATTTATTGAATTTGAGGAACTGTTTTTGTTAGATGAAATGTTAAAGGAATGTCCGGAAACACATCTACAAAATCTTCGTACTGAAATCTATAAAGAAACAATCCAGTTAATCAAAACGTATAACGAAGATCATATGAATACGATTTTGCACTTCTCTACCAATATAATCTGTTTCTTTATTCTAAGCGGTTATTCTATTCTTGGTAATCAAGAACTTGTTCTTATTAACTCTTGGGTTCGAGAATTTATCTATAATTTAAGTGACACAATAAAAGCTTTTTCTATTCTTCTATTAACTGATTTATGTATAGGATTCCATTCAACCCATGGTTGGGAACTAATGATTGGTTTCGTCTATAAAGATTTTGGATTTGCTCAAAATGATCCAATTATATCAGGTCTTGTTTCCACTTTTCCCGTTATTTTAGATACTATTTTAAAATATTTTATTTTCCGTTATTTAAATCGCGTATCTCCATCACTTGTAGTGATTTATCATTCAATGAATGACTAACTCAAAAAAAAAACAATCCACTTATCCAATTTTAATTTCAAGTTTTTTGAGCTAATTTTAGCTAAAAAAAAGATAACTTTTCTTTTTCCCTTCTTTTTTTTTTTAACTCCCCTTTAAAAAGAAAAAGGGGATTCTTCATCTTGGATAGGGAACTATGTGAGTGACCTACTCAATCTTATTGTAGAAATTTTCAGGATCAAGGATTAGACCATGCAAACTAGAAATGCTTTTTCTTGGATAAAGGAAGAGATTACTCGATCCATTTCCATATCGATCATGATATATATAATAATTCGAGCACCCATTTCCAATGCATATCCGATTTTTGCGCAGCAGGGTTATGAAAATCCGCGAGAAGCGACCGGTCGTATTGTCTGTGCCAATTGCCATTTAGCTAATAAGCCCGTGGATATAGAGGTTCCACAAACCGTACTCCCTGATACTGTATTTGAAGCAGTTGTTCGAATTCCTTATGATATGCAAGTTAAACAAGTTCTTGCTAATGGTAAAAAAGGGGCTTTAAATGTGGGGGCTGTTCTTATTTTACCAGAAGGTTTTGAATTGGCACCCCCCGATCGTATTTCGCCTGAGATTAAAGAAAAAATGGGTAATCTGTCTTTTCAAAACTACCGTCCTACAAAAAAAAATATTCTTGTGGTAGGCCCTGTTCCTGGTCAGAAATATAATGAAATCACCTTTCCTATTCTTTCCCCGGATCCCACTATTAAGAGAGATGTTCATTTCTTAAAATATCCTATATATGTAGGTGGGAACAGGGGAAGGGGTCAGATTTATCTCGACGGGAGCAAGAGTAATAATAATGTGTATAATGCTACAGCAACAGGTATCGTAAAAAAAATCATACGAAAAGAAAAAGGGGGGTACGAAATAACTATAGTGGATGCATTGGATGGACGTGAAGTGATTGATATTATACCTCCAGGACCAGAACTTCTTGTTTCAGAAGGTGAATCTATCAAACTTGATCAGCCATTAACAAGTAATCCTAATGTGGGTGGATTTGGTCAGGGGGATGCGGAAATAGTACTTCAAGATCCGTTACGCGTCCAAGGTCTCTTGTTCTTCTTGGCATCCATTATTTTAGCACAAATCTTTTTAGTTCTGAAGAAAAAACAATTTGAAAAGGTTCAATTGTCCGAAATGAATTTCTAGGCCTACGTATTTATTAACATATTAAACTCGTAAAAATAACTAAGTTTTTGTTGAGAATTTTTGTAATTCTATTCCGTATAATAGAATTACAAAAATTCTGAAAAGATTTTTGCTTCGGTCTAGTCTTTTTATACCATAGTTCCTTGTAACGTAATACAAATAAGTTCGAATATATATAATTGTCAGGAAGACTATTTAACTTTGTTTTTATCAACCCCACAATAAATTCGAATATTATGATTATGTCACTGTTTTTTTAAGATTTCAATTATCTATAATAGAACTTTCTATTATAGAAATATTTTTCGATTGTAAAATCCAAGAAAATTGGATTCGATACTAAACAAAAAAAATATAGACAGATAATATTAAGCAAAATAAAATTAAAATAGGGAAACGGGACTCTACGGTAGATTATTTGGCTTTTACTAGAGTCCCAGTCCCAGTCCTATTCCTTCTTGTTTGTGTCTAAATAAAAAATGTTCTAAAAAAAATTCAAAAAATAATCTTTTTTAAACCCCTTTTTGAAAAATCCTATAGTTTCTATTTTTTCCAACTTCGAACCTTTATGACATATAATATTAAATTTATTGCATATAATACATAGTGAACAAATAAAAAAGAGAGGAAATTGAGGAATTTGGTTAACGCCATTTCATTTTTTTTTTTTACAAGTTAATTGAAAAAAATGAAATGGCGTTTTTTGAAACATCGGAAAAAGTTATCCATTTAGTCATTTATATGAATAAAAAATATTAGAATTATTAAGAACTCAATGTGATCCACTCTCTCTTTGATGAATTCGAGTGGATCACATTGAGTTCTTACACTTTCATTTTGAAAGCCCGATTAATACGATTACTACAGGGATGAGCCCAATCCGGAATATGAACCATAAAAGAAAATACCAATTAAACCGATCACAGGAATACCAGTTACAGTACCTATTATCCAAAGAGGAATCCTTCCAGTAG